AAGAAACCCGCCAACAGTCAAGTAATTAGGAAACCTCTGAGATCTATTTCTAATTTGTTCCTTTCTATCTCCCAGCTATCTAGTTTCTTTAGTTATTTACTAGAACAATTATGATCGGGAAGTCGATCTGGGGCAAGTGTTCGGATCTATTATGACATAGCCCTGAGGCGCTCAACGGACCTTTGGAAGCTTGGAAACCTGCGACTTGACACAAAAAAGATTTTTTGGTGCAATGCTAGGGTATTCATATCTCAATGGATAACTGCCTAGATAGAACTACTTCCTCGATTTCTCTTACACAGAACATATGACGAGTCCTCTTTTCCAAATCATCGGAGCACTCATTTCATTAGTCATTCATAAAAGATATCCTGGTATCCATATTGAAATTGAATCATTCAAAGGACTTTTTTTGAGTTTGAATAGCGGATAGGGATAGATTCTGTCGGGTAGCGTTTATCGCTACGAGGTATCAGACGAAATAGAACGATCTTAGAATTAGAAGGGATATAATAAAATTCCGTGATTAGCTCTTCCCAGAGGAATGATCTATTGGATTTTACGGATGGATCCAAGAAACAAAAAAAAGAGAGTGTTCTTATTCAAATTCAAAGCGTCTCGTGATCTTCAACCAATTATACGCTTCAATATAATTCCCTGGAGTAAGCGCTATAGCTTGTTTCCAATACTCAGCAGCTTGATTGGACCAAGCCTCCGCAATTTCAGAATCTCCCTGGCGAATGGCCTGTTCTCCTCGGTCAGAATAGGTGGGTTAATTCCTTCCCTTAGAACCGTACTTGAGAGTTTCCTAACTCATACGGCTCAGCCTCAGCAGTCAATTATTTGGGTATCCCATCTTAATCTTCCCTAGACTAATTAAATAAGATTTCTCGTAAATCAATCCCATTTTTGTTTTGTTTCTCGGGTTAAGGTTAATTACATACATTTCCATGAGCTTCAAACGTGAATTTGGATTTCATTTCGAATTCAGTTTTCTCTTTTTTCCCACCTTCAGAAAAATGAAGCATAGACATCTCTGTTATCATTAGCATTTTCTGAAAGGTAACTATCTCGGTTTCATATCGAAATTTATTTTATATAGAATCTTTGAAAAAGACTTTTTTTCCTCCCTAAGAAAGAAAGGACTTACTCTCTTTGGGATCTGATACTACACCGCTGCTGAATACCTTAGTGGATCGACTCTATTACATAAGTGGATTCCTAACTTTTATCTCATATCATGACATAAGTAAAGCAGTTCTTATTGTATCGGCCCAAACCCTCACTAATTGATCTTTACGGCGCTTCCCCCATCAATTAGAACTTTTATCCATAGAATCTAGTCTTTAATAGGCATATTTATTTCTTCCTATTTTGGCTTCTATGAAGTCTCTTTCTTTGCTACAGCTAATAAAAATCGTTGCTTTGTACGATAAATATGTAGAAAGCCTATATTTCGTTCTAGTATTTACTGGCGGATTGGATCTTTCTTTCCCTCTTTCTATAGTGGAGATAGTCGCACGTAATGACAGATCACGGCCATATTATTAAAAGCTTGTGGTAAGAAGGGGTTTCGTTCGAGTGCCCGGAAATAATATTCCAAAGCTTTCGTATGTTCTCCGTTGCTTGTGTGGATAAGGCCTATGTTATAGAGTATATAACTTCGATCATAGGGATCAATTTCGAGTCGCGTAGCTTCATAATAATTATGTAAAGCTTCCGCATAATTTCCTTCGGATTGAGCTGACATCCGTTACGGTTGTTCATTCTATTCAAATAATCCCCGTTCCAGAACCGTACATGAGATTTCAATCTCATACGGCTCCTCCCTTCTGTACATAATGAATGATAAGAATCCATGAAATCAAAAAAAAGATATTGCAAGATTCTCATTATGAACTGGCAGGGGCTAGTATTTTTAGAAGAAATCTCTAGCCAGCCTTCCTGCAAGAGGCCTTTTCTGAACATCCAGCGTATTGGTGGTAGATAGAAAAAAAAGGTAACTCCAACAATTTCTTTGTCCTCAACGCCTCCTATTTCTAGGAATGAGTCACTTCAACGGACTTCGATGGTTCTACGGGTATCCAAAATACGAACGAGATGGATGTTTGTTGTCCCAACCACTCTTGTTTGTTAGTCCCGATCCCGATAAGGAAAAGGGGGCAAGTTATAACTCAAGTTTTCCTGTTGTTGATTCCTAGGTGTAGTGCTTCTTCCTCTATGCCGCCTATTGGTACTAATGGAGTAGGATTGACTTGTAAGAACCTATAGGTAGAACCTTTCGCTCAATACTCAAATTGAAAATGGAAGCATCTGAGGCTGCATCACTCGGGGATACACGATAGAAGGAATTGTTCTATTTTCAAACTTCACCTTCACGAAGCGTAGGTTTCTTTCAGGTTTCTTTTAAGATAATATATAAAAATATGTTTTCGTTCTATCCCGAATCATGTGCCTTTCTCGCGCGTAAGACTTAAGAATGGTAAATAAATAAACAGAATCAAATCGCACCATCTCTGTAATAGGTAAATGCCTCTTTTTCTCCTGAAGTTGTTGGAATTATTCGTAATAAGATATTGGCTACAATTGAGGAGGTCTTATCAATAAAATTTCCATTTATCCGTGATCTAGGCATAGTTCACAATCCACTCCCTAATTCTTCTCATTACCTCTCGTGGGAAAAGAATCCCACAAACAAAGGAATTGGATAGTACGAAATCACACAAAAAAGACTCGGGGGATCAAAAAATGCATGTTTTTTTTATCCCCCGAGCCACGAATCTTTCTTTGACTTTGAGAAAAAAGTTGCTATTTCGAAGTGTTTGCATTGATGCGTCAGATCTATATCGCAGAGCTCTCTTTTTCTCTTGGTTAGGGTTATTCTTCCTTCCACTTCCACGGAACCTCAGGCGCATGATCAACGTATGACTCCAGGTATGACTCCAGAGCTTTTTTTCAGTTTTAAGTCTGCCTGGGTTTCCTCTAACCTTCTTATTTTCAAATTGTTCTCCGATAATTCATAATTTTGCATTACTAGCTCAATTTGGAGGGTTCTCTGGGTTTTCCAGAGGTGGCGGTTTTCCTCATGCAGAATGACAGAATTGTCATTGTCCAGGAACCCAACCTGGCTCTCCAACTATAACCGACCACTTTCGAGGGTTTTCTGTTTTTCCCGGAGGTGGAGGTTTTCCTCATGCAGGCGGAGATTTTTCTCCTGCAGAGTGGCAGAATTGTCCTGGAACCCGGAAACCAAACCTGTTTCTCCGCATCTTTGATCGTTATAGAGAGCTCTCGGTATGAATCACGAGAGCTTACGAGTTCTCTTTGAGTATATAGCCATAACGTGGCTAAGCCGCCCAACTGGCTTTTGGTTCGTGCCAGCTCGGAGGCAAGGGCGCAATGAATTTTGTTTCCATAGAATCTGGGACTGGTCTCGCTGATCGAGAGGACCCTCATCGATGTCGCGGTTGTGTGGGTTCAACCGTAAAGAGGAAGGTGTTAGCCCAAAAAGTAAGTTCTTTTCCCTTTTTCAGGTCTAGGTCTGCCTTGAGAATCCACGTTTTCGGTACGGTGATTCATTGGATGAACTATTCCAAAGGTTTTGTGTACTTTCCCTGAATACTCTTCCCGGAAGTCCCTGAATTCCGAAGGCATAGTCCTAGTAGTGAATGGTATGGGGGCCTTAGGTTGCGGGGCAACCCAAGAGCAGAACGTGAAAAAAAAGAGAATGAAATTACGAGAGAGTACCACGAACTCGGTCAACTGTGGGATAATATTGATCAGTCTCAAGAATTTGAGTACTTGTCGGACCCGGACCATCCTAGAAATCCGGGTTCAAAGTGCCTGAATCAGTTTGATCCGTTGGATCAGTACTCCCAAAACGACCAAAGGAACATTCATAGTTTTTCTAGTTGAGTTTAGAAAATACAGGAATGGTGAATGATACATCATATGTATATGTATTTTCGCATTCGCGATTCACCGGGTTTCTAGGCCATAATCAGAACATCATATTTTGTAGGAGAGATGGCCGAGCGGTCCAAGGCGTAGCATTGGAACTGCTATGTAGGCTTTCGTTTACCGAGGGTTCGAATCCCTCTCTTTCCGCCCCTTCACGGACTTTACGAACCTTATTGACCACAATGTATCAAATCAAATAACAACGAATACTTCCAGCAAGTGGATCTTTCTTTGATATAGATTCTAGATTACTCATTTTTGTAGTTTTGTAGTACGGAAAAATACTGGAAAGAGCGGTCAAGGAATGCAACTACCCTTGCCGATCTGTTTATGATACATAACTGGAAAACCCCCCTATCTTAGGTCGATTTATTTTGCCGAAAAGGGGGCCAAAATTTCCTAAGTTTTGTTCTTTTAGTTTTAGTTAGGTTCAAGTTTGACGGGAATAATGTTCTACAACTCGCAACTCTTCGATTTTCAAACCAACTCGACGACGAGCTATTATTTGCTTGACTACTCCTTTATATTGGGATGAGTGAAGAGTCAAATGTTCTGGCAATTTCTTCTGGGAGGATGAAGCAAGAGAATTTTGAATGAGAGCTCTGGTTTTTTGTTTATCCTTCGTTGTAATAATATCTTGGGGTTTGCAGCGATAACTTGGGATATCTACTAGACAACCATTAACTAAAATATGTCTATGATTCACTAATTGCCGGGCCCCAGGAATGGTCGAAGCCATACCCAATCGAAAAATTATGTTATCCAAACGCATTTCAAGTAATTGTAGTAAAACCTGACCTGTTGATCCTTTCGTTTTTCCAGCGATACGAATGTATTTAAGCAATTGTCGCTCTCCCAGACCATAATGAAAACGCAATTTTTGTTTTTCCTCTAGACGATTCCGATATTCAGGTTTTTTCCAAGATTCAAATTTTTTGTTGTTCTTTCTCTTTTGACGATCGGAGGGGAATTTAGCCACTTTCCTAGTTAGTCCCGGTAAAGCCCCCAGACGCTTTATTTTTTTCAGACGAGGCCCTCGGTAACGAGACATAAAGACTCCTTTTTTTTATTGAAAATTCAATTGAAAGAATAAACCTAAATTAAGACTGAACTAAATGATAAACGAAGCAAAATCTACTGAAGTACTGTACTACAAAGAAGAATGAGATGAATTGTATCAATATTCAGACTCTTTGGTATTTGGTATATATAGCAAGTCTACTTTTCTTGATTTGTTCCTAACTGCTCGAAGCTTTTGTTTTTTATTCATAGTTGGAAGTTCTTACGACATACTAAATCAGTTACTTTTTGAAAGACGGTAAAGAAGTCTTTTCAATAGTTCATTCCTTCGTGTCAAGGAGACATTCATGTTTTTAAAGTAGCAAATCGAACAAATAAAAAAGCCGGCTATCGGAATCGAACCGATGACCATCGCATTACAAATGCGATGCTCTAACCTCTGAGCTAAGCGGGCTCACATAACAGAAATTTTGCATAGGAATTCCGCAAACTGCCAGGATCTTAGCTAGTCAGAAATCCTCTAGCATCTAGCATATAGAAAGAAGAAATAATCGAAATCGAATTCAGAATGAATCTTCTCTAACAAGAAATCTCAAATAGAATTTTATATCCTTTCTCAATTGAAATCAAATCAAAATCAATCGAATTTCTCTTTTTATTTTCTATTTATATGCCTATTTAATTTATATGCCTATTTATACGAATAGGCTTAGAAAGAATCAAGATAATTAAGGATACAATATAGAACAGAAAAAAATGAGACATTCTTCTGGTTTCATTCAGAGCGATAAGACAATAAAGAATCGACCGTTCAAGTATGAAAAACCGCGCATTAAAAATGAGAAGAAGAGAGGTATCTATTCTGTGGTATAGATCCATCCATGTTGAATTGCGGATTCATCAATGCTAGAATCATTTCTGATTGGACTAAATACCCGTTCTCCGATAGATAAAGATAGATAAAAACATAAGAAATCAAATAGGAGTAAACGGATAAACTTTTTAGATATAGAAAGAATCCTATCTAATGAATTCAAAGGTTACGGTATAAGCAAAAATGAAAGAAGAATGAGAAAGAAAAGAAAGAGGGGGAAGGAGATCCTAGTTTCAAAACAAAAAAGGGGGATATGGCGAAATTGGTAGACGCTACGGACTTGATTGGATTGAGCCTTAGTATGGAAACCTACTAAGTGATAACTTTCAAATTCAGAGAAACCCTGGAATCAAAAATGGGCAATCCTGAGCCAAATCCTGTTTTCAGAAAAAAGGGGGGTTCTGAAAACAAGAATCCAAAAAGGATAGGTGCAGAGACTCAACGGAAGCTATTCTAACGAATGGGGTAGACTGCGTTGCTAGAGGAATCTTTCCAAGGAAGGGATGAAGGATGAACCTAGCTACAGACGTATACTGAAATATCAAACGATTCATATTAATTCCTCCCCGAATCCTTCTTTTTTTATTTTATATGAAAAATGTAAGCATTATTGTGAATCGATCCCCACAAATTCAGTGATCAAATCATTCACTCCATAGTCTGATAGATCTTTTAACGAACTGATTAATCAGACGAGAATAAAGATAGAGTCCCATTCTACATGTCAATAGCAATACCGACAACAATGAAATTTATAGTAAGAGGAAAATCCGTCGACTTTAGAAATCGTGAGGGTTCAAGTCCCTCTATCCCCAATCACACTAAAAAAAAAAGGCCCATCCCCCTAACTCTATCCTCTTTTTCATCCGCGGTTCCATTCCACAATATGTTTCTGATTCACTCTACACTTTGTCACCTGGATCGGAGCAGAAATGCTCCTCTGTTATCACAAGTCCTTGAGATGTACGATATACATACAAAAGAACATCTCTAAGTAAGGAACCCCTGTTTGAATCATTCACAGTACATATCATGATTCTTAATTCAATGAAACTTACAAAGTATTCTTGTTGACGATCTCAGCAATTCCCTGGGTAAGACTTTGTAATTTGTAATGCTTTTTGATTCTCTTTCATTTGAATTGACAGAGACCTAATCCATCGAGTAGGATGGGTATGATATGTCGGGAAGGGTTGGGATAGCTCAGCTGGTAGAGCAGAGGACTGAAAATCCTCGTGTCACCAGTTCAAATCTGGTTCCTGGCATCTAGTTACTAATAGATACTCATAAAAATTCGATATGGATTATCAGACATATTGGTTACTAGTCTAGACCACGACTCATACTTCTCCATCTAGGTATCTAGAGATATACCTCCCTTTCTTGTTGTAGTATAGGGAAAGAAAAGAATTCGATGCTGTTTCGTCTTCTTTTTTCTTTGTTTCTATGGTGCCTCTTCTCATTCAAACAAAAAATATGAATCCTTCATACATATCCAAAAATTCAAGTTAGTTGTTTGAAAACCCAACACTCCGATCTTAAGGAGTGGATAGGTGGGATATAGGCAAGATTCATTTCCTTTCTTTCGTTTTTTCTTCCCATTCCCTTTCGCCACTCGCTACTACGTGATTTTTGAGAGCCCATAT